TTAAGAACCTATTAATAGAAAAAAAAAGATTAAATTTTTTTTTTTTATTTTTTATTCGGTAAGGTTTCTTAAACTTGGGTGATGTATTTTTCATCTATAAATGTAGCATGTCGAAACTAGACAGAGATATAAACGGAAAGACTTTTTCTTTTTTTATCAACTTCAACCAATTCAATTCGATTTATATTATATGGCATAATACAGCCTAGAGATATCGATTTGAATACGGATCGGGATATAAAGAAAGACACCGCCAATAACTTCGAAATAAGAATTGTTCTGTCGCGGATATTGTATGGAATAGAAATTGAAAAAATTCTATATCATATTGTTTTTCTTTTTTGTTCTAGTATTATTTGATTCTATTTTCACATATTTCTATTTATTTTTTGTTCTAAAGGTAGTATAATTTAGAGAATAAATAGACAGATAATTAAATGAATAGTCAAAATAAAAGAATAGTCAAAATAAAAAATGATTTGTTTCAAAGAATAGATGTCTTTCCCATCCAATTTTATCAATGAATAATCCTTTAGTTTGCGAATGGCAGTTCCAAAAAAGCGTACTTCTATATTTAAAAAGCGTATTCGTAAAAATAGGTGGAAAAGGGGGGGATATTGGGCAGCGTTGAAAGCTTTTTCGTTAGCGAAATCCCTTTCCACGGGGAATTCACAAAGTTTTTTTGTACGACAAATAACTAATAAAACGTCGGAATAATCTGAATCAGCCTGATTCGAAAAATGAGTTAATTTCGTTTCTAATTTTGACTCTACTTTTGAATATATATTCTAGAATAGAAAAATAGAAATAAAAAAAAAGTAAATAATGATTTCCATTCACTAATGTTTTGAACCGATGAAATTGTCTACTGAATTCTAAAAAAAAGGGTTTGGTCTTTCTTTTGGAATTTGAAAAAAAAAAGAATAAAAACCAAATCAAAAGTTTCAACCCTTTTTTAATGAGTTATTGAAATATGTTTTTCATTCGCAGGATGGGGATTCTTATTTTCCCCATCACCCCACCCCCTTATAAATAACTACATAACCCAACAACTTTCTAAATAACAATAACACAACAATAAGGGTTTTGTCTTTTTTTTTTTACTTTTCTTTTTCGAATTATGCTATAGAAGAGGGGATCTAAAATCTTTAGGCAAATCAATGGGTTGTTGAAACTATAAGTATAAAACCTTTTTTCTAACTTTATGAATCACTCTCTTTTATCAATTACTCTATATACCGTATCCACCACACTTTACCTCCAAAAGGGAAAAGCACTTTTGCCTATTTAAACAGACATTATATACGAATAGGGTGAGAATTTTACGTGATCAAAAAAATCCTATATTTGCTATATTTGAAAGGGAAGATGGATGATCAATCAAAAAATCTATACCTTTCGAATTCGAATTTAGAAAGAATTTTTTGAAGCAGGGTACAATTACACGATAGAAATCGAAATTTTTTTCTATGATATGTCCAGCCCAATACCTAATTGGTTTAATTTTAATAAAGGCGAACCAAAATTAAAATAAAAAAAAACCTAACGATAAGGATTACGACAACACAAAAGTTATGCAAATTAAATAAATCCTTTTTGAAAATCCTTTTTGAATTGGTGGATGTTGCGCTGAAATTGTGATTCATAAAAACATAAAAAAGAAAAATCATATTTTCGTTTTTTCCTGGATTGAAGTAAGAACTCTTGAGTTATAACAATTCGATTTTATGAAAACAGAAACTATGAAAACTTCTATTGTTAAGTTAACTAAAGCTGAAACCTTAAATAATTAAATAAGACCGCAAACGGGGAACTCTTTCCATCTCTATTTCAACAAGTTTTTAGTCATCAATTGGAATGCTTCCTAAAAAGGATTTCATTGAAATTGACTCTTTCAATCTCGACGATTGAATAAAAATAGGTTATTATGATTTCGAGCAAGCCGCTATGGTGAAATCGGTAGACACGCTGCTCTTAGGAAGCAGTGCTAAAGCATCTCGGTTCGAGTCCGAGTGGCGGCAGAGCATCTTATAAAAGATAAAAAGATATACAAAAAGCCCTAATAATGAATTTAACTTCTGATTTCCATTCCGTATACTTGAAAGACTCTCCCTTTTAATTTGATTTTTATTTATGATATTTTCAACATTAGAGCATATATTAACTCATATATCCTTTTCGGTCGTTTCGATTGGAATTACAATTCAGTTGATAACCTTATTAGTCGATGAAATCATAGGACTATATGATTCATTAGAAAAAGGGATGATTGCTACCTTTGTCTGTCTAACAGGATTATTAGTCACTCGTTGGATTTATTCGGGGCATTTCCCATTAAGTGATTTATATGAATCATTAATCTTTCTTTCCTGGAGTTTCTCTATTATTCATAGGATTTTCTATTTTAAAAAACATAAAAATCATTTAAGCGCAATAACCGCGCCAAGCGCTATTTTTACCCAGGGTTTTGCTACTTCGGGGTTTTTAACCAAAATGCATCAATCCGGAATATTAGTACCTGCTCTACAAGCCCAGTGGTTAATGATGCACGTAAGTATGATGGTATTAGGTTATGCAGCTCTTTTATGTGGATCATTATTATCCACAGCTCGTCTAGTCATTACATTTCGAAAAATTATAAGGATTTTTTCTAAAAGAAATCATTTATTAAATGTAAATGAGTCATTTTCCTTTGGTGAAATCCAATACCTGAATGAAAAAAACAATGGTTTACTAAACACTTCTTTTCCTTATTTTCTTTCTGCTACAAATTATTATGGGTATCAATTGATTCAACAATTGGATCAGTGGAGTTATCGTATTATTAGTCTAGGATTTATCTTTTTAACCATAGGTATTCTTTCGGGAGCAGTATGGGCTAATGAGGCATGGGGATCATATTGGAATTGGGATCCAAAGGAAACTTGGGCATTTATTACTTGGACTATATTCGGGATTTATTTACATACGCGAACAAATCCAAATTGGGAAGGTGTAAATTCTGCAATTGTGGCTTCTATGGGCTTTCTTATAATTTGGATATGCTACTTCGGGGTCAATCTATTAGGAATCGGGTTACATAGTTATGGTTCATTTAATTAACATCTAATTGAATTGTTGAATTGAAGAAAGGAATTGAATTGAAGAAATGAAAGGGACTGATGAATACAAACATAGGACAGCGCAAATATAGAAACGAAACTTAGTGGAAGCTGCCGAGAACCTTTTGAATCACTACACTACTTGATTCAAAAGGTTCTCACAAAGACCATAAGGTGTCTGGTTACAATTCAAATTTAGTTATTTATTGTTGACTTATTTATTCTTATTCTTTTAGTTATTTATTCTTATTCTTTTTTAGTTAATTTAAATTTTAAACTTAAGACACGAAAAAATACTTCTTTTTTCATTGGACAACGACCAATTTTAAAAAGCAGAGGACATAGGATTGGTTTTTGATTTTTTTTATTCATGAAAACTATCTATAAAAAAAATTAGATAGAATAGCTTCGACCTTGTCCACTGATAGGGAGAGAACGAAATCCGGATAAATACCAATACCTATTACGGGTAGAAGAATAGATATCAAAACAAATAACTCCCGGGGGCCGGAATCAAAAAAATAAGAGTTTTGAGCATTAAATAGCTTGTACCCATAGAACATTTGCCGTGACATAGATAATGAATAAATAGGAGTTAATATCATTCCAATTGCCATTACAAAAGTAATTAGTATTTTTGGCATTAACAAGTATTTTTGGCTGGTAATTATTCCAAAAAATACTATCAATTCTGCAACAAAACTACTCATGCCCGGTAATGCAAGGGAAGCCATCGATAAGATACTGAATATGGTGAATATCTTTGGAATTGGGATAGCCAATCCGCCCATTTCGTCAAGATAACCAAGACGTATTCTATCATAACTCGTTCCTGCCAAGAAAAAAAGTGCAGCGCTAATAAACCCATGAGAAATTATTTGTAAAATGGCTCCGTTGAGTCCCGTATCGGTTATCGACCCAATCCCTATAATTATAAAACCCATATGAGATACGGAGGAATAAGCTATTCTTTTTTTTAAATTCCGTTGGCTAGGAGATGTTGAAGCTGCATAAATTATTTGCATTGTACCTACTATCATCAACCAGGGAGAAAATATCGAATGAGCGTGCGGTAATAGTTCCATATTGATCCGAATCAACCCATATGCTCCCATTTTTAATAAGATTCCGGCTAGAAGCATACAAGTACTGTAATGCGCCTCTCCATGGGTGTCTGGTAACCATGTATGGAAGGGTATAATCGGTGATTTGACAGCAAAAGCAATAAGAAACCCAATATAAAATAGTATTTCCAGTTCCGCGGGATACGATTGATTAGCTAATGTTTCCAAATTTAATATTGGCTCATTGGAACCGTATAAAGCGATACCCAAAACTCCTATTAATAGAAAAATGGATCCTCCCGCAGTGTACAAAATAAACTTTGTAGCTGAATAAAGACGTTTTTTCCCCCCCCACACGGATAGAAGTAGATAAACGGGAATTAATTCTAACTCCCACATGATGAAAAAAAGTAAAAGGTCTCGAGAAGAAAATGATCCTATTTGACCGCTGTACATTGCTAACATCAGGAAATGGAATAATCGGGAATTCCGAGTAACTGGCCGAGCCGCTAAAGTAGCTAAAGTGGTGATAAATCCTGTCAGTAAAATAGGTCCTAAGGAAAGTCCATCTATTCCCAATCTCCAGTAAAAATCAAAAAAATTGATCCATTTATAATCCTCTGCTAGCTGGATTAATGGATCGTCAAACTGGAAATGATAACAGAACGCATAGGTCGTTAGAAGGAGTTCTAAGACGCAGATATATAGAGTATACCCTCTAGTCACCTTATTTCCTCTATGGGGGAGGAAGAAAATTAAAGAACCCGCGACTATCGGAAAAACTACAATTATTGTTAACCAAGGCAAATAATTCGTGGTAAAGACAAGATACACTTGGACCAGAAAAACCCGTACTCTAAAATGGAATTTATTCTTTTTTGGTTTTTTCTTTTTAGAGTACGGGTTTTTGTCGGTAATCGGTAAAAAAAAAAAAAGAAAATGGATTCGAAATGGATTGAAGTGGGGTTTTCTGAAACGTCTCAATATCAATAAGCTAGACCCATGCTTCGAGTTGTTTCATGCCATAAATAAACTCGAACACTCAAGAAATCCGTTGGACAGGCGGATTCACATCTCTTACAACCAACACAGTCCTCTGTTCTTGGAGCAGAAGCAATTTGCTTAGCTTTACATCCGTCCCAAGGTATCATTTCTAATACATCTGTGGGGCAGGCGCGGACACATTGAGTACACCCTATACATGTATCATAAATCTTTACTGAATGTGACATTGGATCTATAAATTTTTGAACTCCTAAAGTTTCGATCTAGTAAAGTTGGAAATAGCCGATATATTTAAACACCAGATGAATCAATGATTTACCAGAATTTTTCTAATCAATCCATTTCTGGATCAACTCATAATACTAATAGGGAATAAAGATACTTTGATTTCTTATGTTTTCGCAAACATGATTGAGGTTACGACGTATTCTAATTATATAGGCTAATTCGAATTGATGAATATTATGATTTCTAAATACTACTTATTCAACAAAGTTGATTGATTGATACGAGTCGATTTTCTGTTACGATAAATTGACGAAACAATAGCTGATCCAATAGCTGCTTCAGCGGCTGCAATAGCTATAACAAAAATTGAGAAAATATCTCCTTTTAATTGACGACTATCAAAAAAATAAGAAAATGTTACGAAATTTAGATTAACCGCATTTAGTATAAGTTCAAGACACATCAGGGCCCGAACCATATTCCGGCTCGTGATCAATCCATAGATACCTATAGAAAATAAATAGGCACTCAAAACAAGTACATGCTCGAGTATCATTGACCAACTCCGTACCAATTGCGATTCATTTCAATATGAACAATAATTCAAGTGATTCGATTGCTTAGAATATAACAAGTACCCAACAAAACAAGATATTGGTAATAGATCGAATAGGGCGACTAAAAAAATTTCTATTTTATACATGAACCGAACAGTATTCAAATAGAATTTCAGGGAAATGGATGTTGATAACACAGAAAAAGGTTGAATTTTGATTTCTGTTCCTAGTTAGAAATATTTTTTACTGACGAGCCACGACAATTGCACCTATCAAAGCAACTAAAAGAATTATCGAAACCAGTTCAAATGGAAGAAAAAAGTCCGTTGATAAATGAATACCAATTTGTTGACTATTACTTATCAAATCTTCCTCTATAATCTGGTTGGATCGGGTAGTCCAAATAATCCCATACCACGACGTATCTAGAATAGTAGTGATTAGTGAAAAAAAAATACTTGTACAGACTAGGGAAGTAACCCCGTCCCCAACAGTCCAAAGATGAAAATGAAAATCTTTAGAATAGTCTGAACCATTCATGAACATTACAGCAAATATGATTAAAACATTTACAGCCCCCACGTAAATAAGAAGCTGTGCAGCAGCTACAAAATGGGAATTTGATAGAATATAGAATAAGGATATACAAACAAGAACCAATCCCAATGAAAAGGCAGAATAAATTGGGTTGGTAAGTAATACTACTCCCAGACCTCCTACTATAAGACCCGATCCCAGAAAAACTAAAAGAAAATCATGTAATGGTCCAAGCAAATCCATTATATTAAAATAAGAGATAAATAAATCGAAATGTTTTTCATGACCTTATTGAACCGACCAGGAAATTTTTTTTATGAGACATTCCCAATTGAATTAAATTAGAATCTAATAAGTGTGAGTTAATGGGGGTCTAGTTATTGGGTCAATTTCGTTCTTTTCTGTATTCTAAACGGCAGTTTGAAATTGAAACTATATATTTCAAAATAATTATGGAGATATTATATTAATAGACTTTCAATACAAATTAAGTCATACTTCTCAGAACCCAATCAATAGTTGGGATTTGTAATTATTGACCAAGCAAAGAGAAAGGACCAAGCAAAGAGAAAGACCTTATCCCTTTCTACCAAAAAGAAATCTTAGTACTTTGCAATTACTCTTTAATCAAGAGGTTTACCCCTTTTTTCTTTGAGACGAATTCCAAACTGTTCGAATTGTAAAATCGTCAATTATTGATATTGGTAAACGACCTAAAGCAATTTGATTATAATTCAATTCGTGACGGTCGTACGTAGCGAGTTCATATTCTTCAGTCATTGATAAACAATTTGTTGGACAATACTCAACGCAATTACCACAAAAAATACAAATTCCAAAATCAATACTGTAATTAAACAATCGTTTCTTTCGAATATCTGTTTCCCATTTCCAATCAACAACTGGCAGATCTATAGGACATACACGAACACATACTTCACAAGCAATACATTTATCAAATTCAAAATGGATTCGACCGCGGAAACGCTCCGATGTGATTAATTTTTCATAAGGATATTGAATAGTTACAGGTAAACGATTTGCTTGGGATAAGGTAATTAGGAAACTTTGACCAATGTACCTTGCAGCCCGTACTGTTTGTTGACCATAATTGATGAACCCAGTTACCATAGGGAACATATCGTGAATAGTTATGAATAATTTGATTTTATTTCTTTCTCTTGTTTGAGACAAGTCGCAAATATCGTATTCCTTTTTTCTTTACAGTGAAAGGAGTTGGGAAGAAGTTGTTAATAATAGATTACCGAGAGAAATAGGTAAAAGAAATTTCCAGCCAAGATTTAAGAGTTGGTCCATTCTTAATCTAGGTAAAGTCCATCTTGTTGTGATAGGAATGAACAAGAACAAATAAGTTTTAGCTAATGTAATAAAGATATCAATTGTCGTTCCAAAAATTCCATCCGCTTTATTTATTTCAAATAGCTCCGGAACAAATATGTACGGAATGGAAAGATTCCAACCACCCAAGTAAAGAACTGTTACAAATAAAGAGGAAACTAATAGATTTAGATAAGAAGCAATGTAAAATAAACCAAATCGGATCCCTGAATATTCGGTTTGATAACCTGCTACTAATTCTTCTTCGGCTTCTGGTAAATCAAAAGGCAATCTCTCGCATTCCGCTAGGGAAGAAATTAGAAAAACCATAAACCCTATGGGTTGACGCCACAAATTCCACCCCCAAAAACCATATTTTGACTGCGCGCCAACTATATCAACTGTACTTGAACTGTTAGATAATCATAGTCGGTGATAACATTACTGTTCCCATCGCTATTACAAAACCGTACATGAGATTTTCACCTCATACGGCTCCTCAGGGCCACAAATAAATGTAAGGACCGAGCCAGTATTAGTTATCTTGATATGGTTATCGAATAGATAGAGTCAAAATCTATTGGAAGGTCCCCAATTATACCAATGGAATTCTGTCTGCTATAAAAATAAATAAAAAATAAAGAGTATTTCTGAATTGATCTCATCCTTTACGAATTTCAATTTTTCTGTCTTGAGTAATAACTTAATCAATCCTTGAATAAAATACTCCTTGTATAAATATCAATAGATATTTCAACCCATCATTTTATTTTCGATTACAAAAAAGAATTAAGCATTACATTAGTTCATGAATCAGGACAGGAATTTGATTTCTATGAATATATGAAAGAAAGAATAAAAAGATCTCTTTTGTTTCTATTGGAATTGTATTTTTTCTATTTTTTTTTTGTTCCTCTTCTTCATTCTGAGAAAAGGGGGGCTTAAAAAAGGTAAAGGATTATTTCGTTCCCGATAGTCATTTCTTTAATCGGTGGATAGGAGCATACTCTGGATCGGAATTGTGGGGAGTACTGCCTGATCATTTCTACTAATTTAAAGCCCCAATCAGTATTCTTTTTATGGTATGCAGAAGTATCCTTTTAGATAATTTACATAATCTCCATTACTAATCCTTTGTGTGTTTTTTGGTGTTCCTTCCTACCCACTCATCTTTTTTTTTAATCCCCCGTTTTGTAATATCTGTATTGTAATACATACAAACGATAGTGAAAACTCCATAGGGTTGATCCTTTGAGCCCGCTTCAAGCCAGGATGAACAATCAACCAATCTTGGGGTAAAGGGCTTCTTCCATGTTTGTTTACTTCGGCTTAACTCTTGTACACAGGAAATGAGACTCAATCCACTTTTACTGCGAATTTTGAAGTTGTTTTCTTTCACTCATATATAACTACCTAATTAATTTTATTAACCTAAAGAAGAAATAAATGAATAAAAAGATGAAGATATCTATTAAATTTCTTTTTTTTTTCTCGAAGGAAAAGCATAGGGAAAAGAAAAGTTTCTGTTTTAACGAATCGCACGTAGAGATATTGATAAAACACATAAAGTTAATGGGATTTCATAACTAATCGATTGAGCAGCAGCTCGCAGACCACCTAAAAAGGAATATTTATTATTTGATCCATATCCTGACATAAGAAGTCCAATAGGAGCAATACTTGAAATGGCAATCCATAAAAAAATACCGATATTGAAATCAGCTAAAACAAGGTGATAACTAAAAGGAATTACTGAATAACTTAGTAGAATTGATATGACTGCTATAGATGGTCCAATACTGAATAACCGAGTATTTCCTCTAGATGGAAGAAGATTCTCTTTCAAAAGTAGTTTTGTCCCATCGGCTAAAGCTTGAAGAATTCCCAACGGGCTGGCGTATTCAGGCCCAATACGTTGTTGTATTCCTGCGGATACTTCTCTTTCTAACCACACAATTACGAGTACACCTATTGTGATTCCCAATACAGGCGTGAAAATAGGAACAAGCATCCATATGATCCCATAGACCTCTTTTAAGGATTCCAATCTGGAAAAAGAATTGATATCTTGTACTTCTGTTGTATCAATTAGCATTTCAACGATCAACTTCTCCCATAATGATATCTATACTACCTAGTATCGTCATAATATCAGCCAATTTCATTCTTTTAACTAACTGCGGAAGAATTTGCAAATTGATAAAACCTGGTGGGCGAATTTTCCATCTCCAAGGAAAACCGCTTTGATCTCCTATCAGAAAAATTCCCAATTCTCCTTTTGGGGCTTCGACTCTCACGTAAAGTTCTTGTTTCGGCAATTCAAAAGTAGGAGAGGGTTTTTTACTAATGAATCGATCTTCAAAATCATTCCATTCTGGGTTGTTTTCTCTATCAAAGCATCGGATTTCTAAATTCTCATAGGGCCCCCCCGGAATTCCTTCCAAAGCTTGTTGAATAATTTTTATGGATTCCCGCATTTCGCCCATTCGGACTAAATAACGGGCTAATGAATCCCCTTCTTTTTGCCACTGTACCTCCCAATCAAATTCGTCGTAACACTCATAATGATCGACTTTACGAAGATCCCATTCGAGTCCAGACGCTCGTAGCATTGGTCCTGACAAACCCCAATTTATTGCTTCTCCTCCACCAATAATGCCTACTCCTTCAACGCGTTCTAAAAAAATAGGGTTTCGCGTAATAAGTTTTTCATATTCAACAACCCCTGTTAAAAAATAATCACAGAAATCCAAACATTTATCTATCCAGCCATGAGGTAAATCAGCTGCTATTCCTCCGATACGAAAATAATTATGCATCATTCTCATACCGGTGGCAGCTTCGAATAGATCATATACTAATTCTCTTTCTCTGAAAATATAGAAGAAAGGAGTCTGTGCACCAATATCTGCCATAAAAGGGCCAAGCCATAACAGATGAGAAGCTATACGACTCAACTCCAACATAATTACTCTGATATAGCTGGCCCTTTTAGGTACTTGAATATTTCCCAACAGTTCTGGTCCATTTACAGTTATTGCTTCTGTAAACATAGTAGCTAAATAATCCCAACGTGTTACATAAGGCAGATATTGTATAATTGTTCGGTTTTCCGCAATTTTTTCCATCCCTCTGTGTAAATAACCCAATATTGGTTCACAGTCAATAACATCTTCACCATCTAGAGTAACGATGAGACGAAGAACACCGTGCATTGATGGGTGGTGAGGGCCCATATTGACTACCATAAGGTCTTTTCCAGTAGCTAGTATATTCATAGGTTTTTCCTCGATTCATTCTTAGCATGAATTGTTGAAAACAAAAAGAAGTTCATCAATATTCAAAATCTACTAAATCAAATATTTCAAAATTGTATTTCAAATTAACGATTTTTTGACTCCCGAATATTCAACTGACTAATTAATTCTTTATAACGGACTCTATTTTTCTTTGACAAATACGATAGCAACCGTTGGCGTTTTTCCAGAATTTTCCGTAGACCTCTCTGAGATAAATAGTCTTTTCTGTGCAATTCCAAATGTGAAGTAAGTCTTCGTATCTTATTGGTGAACCTGAATACTTGAAATTCAACAGACCCGCAGTTTTCTTCTCTTTTTTCTTGAAAAATAATTGAGATGAATGGATTTTTTACCATAAAACGAAATCTCCTCCCTCCTTTTTTTTTTATATGAATTTTACTGATCAGTAATAATAATGCTAGTCATTTGAATTTGATATACACAACAATCTTACGTTCGTTATCAACTTCCTCTAAAATCAACCAAAAATCAATTCAATTTGCAATTTGATTAGGGATCCAAAAGGATGTTATATTTGTAAGGATGTTATATTTGTGGAAAAGAGAAAAGTTGAGACCTAAAAAAAAGATTCTGTTGATTCATTTATAGATCTAATTGATATGTATATCATTAAATTGGTATCATGTATCAGACTGGAATGTAAAATAAGGCATGTGCGCATCTCTGGGTTTTCATATATCCCAACCGTAAGCATAGATAGGAAAAACATAGTATTAACGAATTTTCAATCGTGGGTACATATGTATCCTTACCATACTGAAACGACTACCATTATTGGTATTAAACCAATAGCGATTCATACAAACTAAATCTTCTAATCGATAATTGGACCAAAGAAAGAACTTTAAGTTAATGAATTTCTTTTTTTCTCGAGCAAGATCTTTGCTTTTATCCCAAACGTAACTACGCATACCATTTCTATTCTTCGAATTGAAACAAATTAGAGTTCTCAATTCTCTACGACGTTTCGGGAATAAAATCTTTTCAGGAACAAGCAAATCATAATGCTTTTTGTCTTTAGTTCCAGTCCTTAGTTGATGGCTTGGAATACATTCATCAAAAATTTTCTTATCAACATAGCCTTTTTCTCGGTATCTTTTATTAAATTGAAATTGGCGCTTATTCTTATGAACCAATGAAATACCTATGGTTTGATATAGAAAAAATTGTCCATCATTTTTTACAGACAGACGAGCCGGTTCGATAATCACTATTCCCTTTTTCATCAATTCGGTAAGAGTTAAATCCTTCTCAGTCATCAAAATATCCAGACGCATTTCTCCCCTTTGAATATAGGATATAGCAATTTCTCTTGGATTTATCAGTCGGAGCAGGAGACAATCGATTTGGATATTATTCATTAGCTTTTCATTTAAAGAATTATCCCATCTCAACTGAAAATGAAAATATTTTTTTAGTAAGAAATCAAGCTCTGCTTCTGTGTTGCTTTTGTATTGCTTTTTCTTTCTACGTTTTTTCATGTCAGATCCCGCATGGTTTTCTTCAACATCTTTTTCTTGGTTTGAGAGAACTGATCCAAGACTTACTTGGTTTTGTGCATCTGATCTCGGATTTCCTTGGCTTGCGGGTTCTTTTTCTTCTTGACTTCCATTGTCTAATTCAAGATATTTTTTTTGATTCGATGATATAAAAAGATATTCCTTTTTCTTTCCAGTTCTTTTTTTATTACCATTTACATTTCCATTAAAATCGAAAAGAAGTAATTTGATTGGTATGATCCACGATTTCATTTTATATGCATTAAAAAGTAGCACAAATTCTGGGAAGAACCAAAGCTCCCGATTTGATATAAGACTATTTAGTATTTTGTTATTCATTCCCATCCAATCAAAAAAGAACTCTTTTTGGTTGGATGGGTTAATTTCTTCATTTTGATGAATTGTAAAATAAAAAAGACCTTTCTTATTAATTTCATCAATTATTTGATAATTATCCGCCCCAATCTTAGTATTTTGATTACTGTTGGTACCAGTATCCATATCAACCCAGGATTGAATATCGATCTTATTTCTAAGACAAAAATTGAGAATTCTCCAATCAAAATATTTTCTATTCGAAATTTTATCTATATCCATAATATCGTCTTCCCCTAGATAATTATTGATAGGTATACTTCCCAGCATACAAAATAATTTTCCTTTCCCTATGTTGTAATTATAAAAACTTTCTTCTTCATTCTTTACTTGGACTAGTGATCTATGAATAGACGAGTCTTTTTTATCGTCATAATTAATAGATTTATATGATAAAAGATCATATCTATAGTGTTTTTGAAAATTCGATTTTTGATTCCGTAATGGGTCTGCTTCAAAAAGATTTTGTTTTTCTTTTTGGTAATGAGTTAATTTGTTTTTTTCATATGAATCTTTTTTGTTTAAATCTTTATTTTTAGTCATACAGTCTTGATTCGCTCGATTTCGCCATTTTTGTGGTACTAATCTAGGCCATCTAATCCTAGGTAAATCGTATTGATAATGACTCCTTAACCAGGTTTTCCATTCATTAATTCCAAAATTCCAAAAAGGTTTATGTCTTAATTCGTAATGAAATATTCCTTGTTTTTCAAAACAATCTTTTAGTTCAGTCTTAAGAAAAAGAGATGTTCCGTGATATTGAAGGACAGATCTTAAATTATAAAAGTTAATAACTTGGGTTTGTGATAATTTGTAAAATACATATGCTTGTGATTGTGAGAAAGAAGATAAATTCCAAAAAATATTTGAATTCTTATTATTACTAATCTTATAAAGTGATTTTTTTAGAGTCGAAAGAAAGTGAATTGTATTTTTAGTTGTTTTATTAATTTTTTCCTGATTTGCTTCATTATTGTGATTGTGGACGTTTTTATCAATAATTTGAATTTTGTTTGTTGATTCAAAAAAAAAATTTGCATTGATTCTTGGAATATTAAGTATAGATAAAAAAAGGTTTATGTATACCCTTTCAATCAAAAATTTTATAAAAAAATATGATTTACGGATTAATCGAGTATTTCTTCTTTTTAATATCTGCCAAATCCTTTTTGATGATTCTAATATTTTAGCATGATAACTTATTTTGTTAGAAATAATATTTATTTCTTGAGTTAGCAATCCTTTTTTCTTCTCTTTTGTAATTTTTTCTATTTGGTTTCTGATTATGTTTGTTCTATTACTTAGATCTTTCATTTTTTTTTCTGTTAGTGAGAAATTTGTCCAATGCATAGATCGAATTTGAATAGACAATTCGTGAATCGTATGATTGCCGATTATCGTTATCGAATCTTTTTTAGTTTCACCCAAGTCCTCTATTTCTCTCATTTCTCTCAATCTAACTAATCGAATTGGCTTTCTTTTTGAAAGTTTTTTTATTTTTCCTTTTAGAAATCGAATGCTTTTGATGACCCATTTGTTTGTTTCTTTTGCCACTTTTCGGAAAATTTTTGTTCTTTCTTTTAAAATTCTTAAAACTATAAAAGACTTAGTTTTCCATTTTCGAATTTTTTTTTTGAATTCTTGCAAAACGGGTTCAAAAAATGAACGTCGTTTTCGGGGAGAACCAAAAGGAAGTTCCGTTTCCATTCCCCAAACTGTTAAAAAACAAAAATCACTTTCTTGTCCTTTTATTTTTTTCAATGAATCCTTATGAAGGGATTGTAGTTTAGATCTGCGCCGGGGTTTTAGGTAAAAAGGAAATAGGATCTTTATCTGAATACCGTCTGTTAACCAGTTGTCCGGAAATTCTGTTTCGGATAATTGAACACCATTATAGGTGCATTTAACATGCATTTCCTTTTTCCAATCCTTTAAATCCTGGGACCACTCGGGCAATTCAAATAATAGTATGCGAG